GTATTAATCCAATTCATCAAAAATTATGTTTCGCAATTTTATAATCCAATTTTTTTTTTTCGAATTGACCTTTGGATACAAATCACGAGAATGCATACTTTTCCTCGAATCTGTCATGGAGAGGTAACGGATTTAATCCTTTTAAGAAATAAAGTTTTTTTCGGAATATGAATTAAACCGAAAGACCCCTTAACTATATAAGGGTTAATAGAACGAATCACACTTTTACCACTAAACTATACCCGCTACAATGTGATTATTGTATACAAATGGATCTTTTGTCGAACAGGAGAATTGTGCGTAATCAATATAGGATCATAAAAGAATCGTGAAAATTAGAGTGTTAACTTTTTTCGTGGGGGTTTAATGAAATTAGGAAAAGAGGATTCATTTATATAACTAAATAAGACGTTCTATCGTTTCTTTTACTGGAAGAATTTGGATAGATATGGCCCGATAAAAACACCGAAATCATAACATAAAAATGCATTGTTTAAGAATCCATAGTTTCATTTTTTTTTCCAGTAATGTAATATAGTTCAAAAAAAAAAAAGAAAAAGTGAAGAAAGAAAAAAATCAAATAAAAAGAAATGACGCTTTCGTGTTGTTTTAATAGCAAGTATATTTGTTTTTCAATTAGATAAAGCGTTTTTTTATCTATGATTTATGATTCATTGGAACAAAAAAAGGGCCGGGCTAGGTCCTAGCCCGGCCATAGGAAAAAGCCTTTTCAAATAAAATCAAAGCAAAGAAGTCTTTTTTATTTTTCTTTATATTAATTGGATCTTTCCAGCCCTTATTTTATCTAAATAGAATTGCTGATAAAAATTGTATATATCTATATAATAACGAGAAAGAGATAGAAAGAAAGACTTTTTTAATCTTTACTTTATGTGTAATGTAACATAGTAATTATCTTTTTTGTTTTCAATTGGGAGAGATGGCTGAGTGGACTAAAGCGTCGGATTGCTAATCCGTTGTACAAGTTATTTGTACCGAGGGTTCGAATCCCTCTCTTTCCGTTTCTCTTGCTGATTTGAGATTTTATTTATTTTTTTTTTTCAAATTTTGCAAATCCCGTTTCTTTTTTCGTAGTTAAAGGTGTGAAATAGATAAAATCCTAAGAAAATTTGAAAATCAAGCAAGGAAAGGGGAAAACTTTTTTTTATTCTTCACGTCCAGGATTACGTCCCGGATCATTAGATAGGAATCCGAAGATGAAGAGAGAAACAAAGAATATCACTACTGTATAAACGACAAGTTTGAGAGTAAGCATTACACAATCTCCAAGATCATTTTTTTGAGAAAAAAAAAAAAAAAGAGAATAGATTGTCCATTTTTATACCAAATATCCTATTTTGACACCAAGAAATGAAGTGCTTTTTAGAAATAGAAAAGAATTTTCAGAAATTCATTTGTCATAAGAGTTTTTCATTACTGAAATTATCTTTCCTACCCAGAATTAAATATTCTGGAAGACCTCACCTAAGAGGGTTAATGTTTTTTTTATAGGGTTAGTCTCTTTCACTGGAAAAGAAAAAGGGTCAGAGTGGGGAAATGGAGTGATTCAGATTTTTTACGTCTATCCAAGAGTTTCAATGTTTGAATTGAAAGTTCATATTGTAAGACTTATCTGATCTTATCAATTAAATTATTCTAATTTCTGGTTATTCTAATTTCTGGAATAAATCATGAATTTTCTCAGATAGTATTAAAGATCTCATCGAAAACTTACGGCAGCTTGCCAAACAAAGGCTAATAGAAAAAAAAGTACAGGTATGACTGGCATAACATCTACAATTGGATTCAAAAAAGCATAGGCTTCGGGCAATTTGGCGAAGAAAAAACTACTCGAATAAAGGTCAGAATTAATACAGATCAAACTAAAGATATTAAGCATAACAGACATTTTGTTCTTGGAGATAATTGCATTTTGATTGAGTTATTGAAATAAGTAAAAACGAAGAAAGTAAGGTAGACAAAACAAAAAATTCTTCTTTTTCTTTGAATTCACCCAATCAAAAATCCGTCCATTTTTAATGGAGAATAGAAGAAATTTTACTTTCATACAATATCTTAATTGAAATATATCTAATGATCAATAAATAAAATTTTATTCAATATCTATAGGGACAAAATGCTAGCAACAATCTATTATCTAAATATTTAAACTAGATATTTGGATTGGAATTGACGACCAACCAATACCAACATTATTCTTTATTAGTGTCGAATAGAAATTGAAATGGGGCGTGGCCAAGTGGTAAGGCACCGGGTTTTGGTCCCGTTATTCGGAGGTTCGAATCCTTCCGTCCCAGAGCATATTCCATTCTACTGGTCCTTTATAGAAAAGATATATCATAGATATTTAGAATAAAGATTGTTTTTTGAACAACTAACTTTCTGTTTAAAGGTTTAATATTGGATAGAATATGATTCTTCTTTATGCTTTTTAATGATTCTTCTATGAATCATTTCTTTTTTTTTTTTATTTTATTTATAAACAGAAACGGGAACTCAATCTTGAATTGAGTCGAGTTCAAATGACACATCGATGTAACTGAGTCTGTTTGTAATCCAGGTAAGATAGGAACATGAATCACAAGGATTTGAATTCAAAAAAATCGGGCAGGCTTTGCATCATATGTTTATTCTTTATGTTTATTCTTTTCATATTCCTATTAAGTAATGGAAATTAGTTACTTAGAAAAACCGTATGTCCCATATTGAATTTTTAACGATGCATTTTAAATCGAAATGCGAAAGAACCTATATTTCCTATCTTTTATTTTATTCCCTATTCTTTTCTTTAAATTCAATTTAAATTCAATGAGATAGTCCAATTATCTCTGTAGATCTCTGAATTTCTAAACAAGAGGGAGTTCTTGGTACTATAATTGAATTCAATTAAGGCGATTAACTTTCTTTCTTAAGACTGGGTTAGGGTACAATAAAAAAGGAGTAAGGACTTAATTTATACTTGTTTGACTGTGTACCTAGACAAGAGAGCCAGCATCCATCCCCCCCCCCAAAAAAAAAAAAAATAACTCTCTTTCGATTTCGGATTTTTCATTTTCATAGAATTTGGGAAGTAAATAGAAGTTAATCAGCAACGGAAAGTATTAAGTTCAATATTTGGGTCTGTTAGAATCTTAGTAATAAAGACTCAAGTTCCATATAGAATTGATTTATTGGAACTTCATTTTTATGTATTTCATCTTTGACTCTAATGACTAATTGTAAATTTATGTTGTAAATCTATGTAAGGCTTGAGACAGGATTGGTTTATACATTTTACTTTATGATAAGATTATAGAAAGATTACAGAATCTCAAGTCAAATAAAATACGAAAATACATATATAAAAAAAGGAAATGTATATCCCATATATTGTTATTACTCTATTTCAGTGATAGTAGTTTTTCTTTGTGAAAAGATTTGTGATCTTTTCAATTTTAAAATTGAAATATTTAACATAGAATATCTAGAAAAGTGACAAGTGGCCAGTCCATCTGATAGATCGGAAAACTCCCTACTATTTCATTTATTTAATTGATAAAATTAGAATCGAAAGAATAAGAACTTTAATCTTCCCCTACATCAGTCTTTTTTATTCATCTCATGAGAAAAAAGAATTCTAAATTAATTAATATTAATAAAATAAAACTAGAAAATCTTGCATTTATAAAAATAAAATAGGGGTTGAAGTTGAATTCTTGCTAAACTTCGTCAGAAAAATATCTATCTATATAGAAAACAAGTCAAGTATAGATTACTATGTACCAACTGAACCAATGATTATTCCTGATTCTATAATTGAATCAATTCCATACCGGTTCAAAATTAGAAAAATGTTATGGTAAAACTTCGGTTGAAACGATGTGGTAGAAAGCAACGTGCGACTTGAAGAACACGATCCGTTGTGGATTCTTACATCCACCATTTTTTTATATAGGAATGAAGGTGCTCTTGGCTCGACATCGTTTGTTCTGTTCTACTAGAACCCCTCTTTTTTTGTTGGGTTGTAATGGAAATAGGTCATGATGGAGCTCGAGTAGAAAGGATTGATTCATTTCTCAGGGACAAGGATCTAGGGTTAATGCCAATGAATAAATTGGAACAACTTCGTAAATATATCTTCGATATAGAAATCGAAAGGTTTCCAAATTTCCAAAAAACAATTTATTGGAATTGATAAAACTCTTTCGATACAAAGTGTATTACGTGGGAATCAATTGTTTGTATGATTCTTTGATAGAAAGAAATCACAAAAAAAGGTATGTTGCTGCCATTTTGAAAAGATTAAGAATCACCGAAGTTATGTCTAAACCCAATGATTAAAAACAAAGAAAAGATAAAGGATCCCAGAACAAGGAAATACCCTTTCAATTGTCTCAATAACTGGACCAGAATAAAAAATCCAAATAGATTTTAAACGAGACAAACAAAACAAAAAGGAAAGGGGTTTAAAGACCACTCAGTAAATGAAATGCCTAAAGATTTTCTTTTGAGCTATTTGAAAGTTATCTAACTTGAGTTATGAGTACGAATGATTTTTTATTCGTTTTTAGGAAGGAAGAAAAAAAAGGACTTAAATCATAATCTAATTGATTTGGTCACTTTATATACCTATTTGCTGTTGTAATTCTATAACAGAAATAGAACTTCGAATCATTTTTTCTTGAGCCGTACGAGGAGAAAACTTCCTATACGTTTCTAAGGGGGGTATTATTCATTTATATCTATCCCAATGAGCCGTCTATCGAATCGTTGCAATTGATGTTCGATCCCGAAGAGAAGGAAGAGAGCTTCGGAAAGTGGGTTTTTATGATCCGATCAAGAATCAAACTTATTTAAATGTTCCTGTTATTCTATATTTCCTTGAAAAGGGTGCTCAACCTACCGAAACTGTTCAGGATATTTTAAAGAAGGCGGAGGTTTTTAAGTTTTCGCCCTAATTAAACGAAATTGAATTAAGAAAATACAGGCGTGATAACTCG